GCAAAATCCTAAATAAAAAATCGAAAACTAAAAAACTCAAAAGTTTCTTTGGTTGCGCTGGATCCACAATTAATCCTATGGATCTCTAGGATTGGTGTCTTCTTATATATATCCTGTAGCTTAGGACCGCGGATAATGAGTCAAGTATAAGAGTTCCTTCTACCCATCCTGTATATTGTCCTTTTCTTCCGTTTTTTTATATTACGAAAAAAGTTCTACCATATATTTCTCACCCATTTTTATTTCAAAAAAATCCGAGTGCTTTTTTTAGTAAATGAAAATTTCAAATGACTTTTCATCGAATGACTATTCATCTTTTTTTTCATGCAAATAGGGGGCAAGAAAGCTCTATGGAAAAATGGTGGTTTAATTCGATGTTGTCTAAGGAGGAGTTCGAACATAGGTGGGGGCTAAAAAAATCAATGGGCAGTCTTGATCCTATTGACAATACCAGTAGCAGTGAAAATACGAGTCTAGATTATACAGAAAAAAAAATGCATAGTTGGAGTAATGGTTCTAGTTACAGCAATTTTGATCTTTTATTCAGTATCAGGGACATTCGAAATTTTATCTCTGATGATACTTTTTTAGTTAGGGATAGTAAGGGGGAAACTTATTCCATTTATTTTGATATTGAAAATGATCATTCTTTTTGTAGTTCACTCAAAAAAAAAAAATCGAATTATTGGAATTCTAGTTATGGGAATGGATCGAAAAGTGACGATACCCATTATGACCTTTACATGTACGATACTAAATCTAGTTTGAATAATCACATTACTAGTTGTATTGACAGTTATCTTCATTCTAAAATGCGTATTGATAATTCTGTTTTAAGTGATAGTGACAATTACAGTGATAATTACATTTTTGATGAAAATCAGACTACCACTAAGACAAATGGTAGGGATAAGAATCTTGAGGTCACTAAAAAATACAGGAATTTATGGATTCAATGTGAAAATTGTTATGAATTAAATTATAAGAAATTGTTGAAGTCAAAAACGAACATTTGTGATGAATGCGGATATCATTTGAAAATGAGTAGTTCAGAGAGAATCGAACTCTCGATTGATCCAGGTACGTGGGATCCTATGGATGAAGACATGGTCTCAACGGATCCCATTGAATTTCATTCGGAGGAGGAACCCTATAAAGATCGTATTAATTCTTATCAAAAAGAGACGGGGTTAACCGAAGCCGTTCAAACAGGTATAGGTCAACTAAATGACATTCCTGTAGCAATAGGTGTTATGGATTTTCAGTTTATGGGAGGTAGTATGGGATCTGTAGTAGGAGAGAAAATAACTCGTTTGATTGAGTATGCTACTAATCAAAATCTACCCCTTATTATAGTATGTGCTTCCGGCGGGGCACGCATGCAAGAAGGAAGTTTGAGCTTGATGCAGATGGCTAAAATTTCGTCGGCTTTATTTGATTATCAATCAAATAAAAAGTTATTCTATGTACCAATTCTTACATCCCCTACTACTGGAGGGGTGACAGCGAGTTTTGGTATGTTGGGAGATATCATTATTTCCGAACCCAACGCCTATATTGCATTTGCGGGTAAAAGAGTAATTGAAGAAACATTGAATACAACAGTACCTGAGGGTTCACAAGAAGCTGAGTATTTATTCGATAAGGGTTTATTTGATCCAATTGTACCACGTAATCCTTTAAAAGGCGTTCTAAGTGAGTTATTTCAGTTGCACGCTTTCTTTCCTTTGAATAAAAATTCGATCGAGCAGTAAGGTCAATTATTTCTTTTATTTGTGACAAAATAAAGTAGTTAGTTATCGTAATCAATCAAAGTCAAAATGATAAAGAATCAATTATCAATCCTAAAAATAGAATATTGGGGATCGGGTTTTCGTGGTTGCCATACTAATTCTATAGTTATATAGAATATAAAAAAATCAAAAGTTGCGGATCCATTTTTTTATTTGACTTCATATTCCATTCCCGATTACTAATCAGAGAGAACCTCTATTCTATAACAACAATCTTATTTCTGTAAATTGAAAATTTGGCAAATAAAACGAATTTTATCTTTCTTCCATATGCATATGGAAAATTCTAAAAAAAAAAGCCTTTTGCATCTTAATATAGTTCTTGTCGGAGAGTCTCCGTTTTGACTAAGAAGAGAATATCTCTTGGGATTCGTTAGAATCGTTCGGGACTTTGTAAGCAACTCTTTCTTGATATTGAATTAAAAGACAAGAGCAAAAGAAGAATAAACGGTGAAGAATAAAAAAGTTGATTATCAAACATATATTTTTTGTGGCGAAGGCTAATTAAGTTAGTTCTACATTTCTTGAACTTAGTATATACTATACTCACTTAGATATAATTAGTATAATTATATAGAATTCTAATTCTATAATTAAGTTAAGATAATTTTAGAACAATATAACAAACAGGTACAAATAGTAAATCGAGGTACCCATTCTATGACAGATATAAACTTTCCCTCTATTTTTGTGCCTTTCGTAGGCCTAGTATTTCCGGCAATTGCAATGGCTTCTTTATTTCTTCATGTTCAAAAAAACAAGATTGTTTAGTCTGGAAGGCCAAATCCCATTTTTCACGACTTAGACTTGATTGAATCATAACACAGATATCTATTTATAGTGGAATATGGTATAATGCATGATTTCTTTCGAACATAAATGCAAGACATGCGAAACCTGATATAGGAGTAAATGTATTTTCACTGTTTTCAATAGATATACATCAGGACGGGTCAGGCCATGTTTGAAATAGAAAATCAATGCTTGTAGATATCTAGGGTGGGGTCATATGACGGGGACGTTCTTATTTTCGATCGAACGTTTTTTATGAATGACTCCGACAGGTTCACATTAGAATAGTGCTAGTTGATGAGAGTTACTTCAGAAATAAAATAGCGTTAAGTTAAGTAAAGTATAAATGAAATTCATTTTGGTTATTCTATCAATTCAATTAAGTTAAATTAAATGCAACTAGATTAGTATGAATTGGCGATCAGAACGTATATGGATAGAACTTATAAGGGGGTCTCGAAAACCAAGTAATTTCTGCTGGGCCTTTATCCTTTTTTTAGGTTCATTAGGATTTTTATTAGTTGGAACTTCCAGCTATCTTGGTAGGAATTTGATATATTTATTTCCCTCTCAACAAATCATTTTTTTCCCACAGGGGCTCGTGATGTCGTTCTATGGGATCGCAGGTCTCTTTATTAGCTCCTATTTGTGGTGCACAATTTCGTGGAATGTAGGTAGTGGTTATGATCTATTCGATAAAAAAGAAGGAATAGTGTATATTTTTCGTTGGGGATTTCCGGGAAAAAATCGTCGCATCTCCCTCCGATTCCTTATAAATGATATTCAGTCTATCAGAATAGAACTTAAAGAGGGTATTTATCCTCGTCGTGTCCTTTATCTAGAAATCAGAGGTCAGGGGGCCGTTCCTTTGACTCGTACTGATGAGAATTTGACTCCACGAGAAATGGAGCAAAAAGCTGCTGAATTGGCCTATTTCTTGCGCGTACCGATTGAAGTTTTTTGAAATAAACCGAACGCGGTATAACTTAACTAAATTTCGTCAAAACGTCCCTTCGAGTCAAAGCAAACGTATATTATATGGAACATAAAAAAAGGGGGTGTTGTTTTTGTCTGCAAAAAAGAGATTTTATGCGTATAGAACTCGACGCAATTCATTAGAAATAAATAGAAATAAGGATAGATTCATCCCAAAACATTTTGAAATAAAGAAAATGTTGGATTTTAGTTTCAATTTCAATATTTTGAATTGATAGGTGAGAGATAAATAGCTCATGTAATGTAAATTAATTCTATTTGTTTTTGACCATCCCATTCAGAAAATTTTCTCAATTCTTTTTGTGCTATGGTAGTCAGCGAATCTTTTTGCAATATTTGTAGAGTTTTTTGTCTCTAAATCAAAATTCCTTACCTTAACTAAAGTGGGTTTTCGGGGATTTATCTAAAGGAAGGAATTGCTTTGCTTCGAATTTGCCCAATTGAAATGGCTGGAAACTTTTTTTCGCATTTTCACATTAGAAGTGGACTCTTGTTGGATTTCTGTATTCTTGTAAGATTCTTCAAAATTAGCAAGGACTAATTACCGAATCACAAATAAAAAACAGAGAATGATTCGATACCTTGGAATAGAACTCATTTTGGTGAAAAAGAAAATATTAGATCGCGTAGAGTCGACGAATGAGGCCACTTTAGTATTAACAATTTCTAAAAAATATGGCAAAAAAAAAAGCATTTATTCCCCCTCTATTTCTTGTATCTACAGTGTTTTTACCCTGGTGGAGCTTTCTAACATTTAATAAAAGTGTGGAATCTTGGGTTACGAATTGGTGGAATACCAAGCAAGCCGAAACTCTTTTGAATGATATTACAGAAAAGAGTCTTATAGAAAAATTCCTAGAATTAGAGGAACTCCTGCTGTTGGACGCACTGATAAAGGAATACCCGGAGACACATCTAAAAAAGCTTCGTATAGGAATCCATAAAGAAACAATTCAATTGATCAAGCTGCACAATGAAGATTGTATCCATACAATTTTGTCCTTCTCGACCAATATAATCTGTTTTGTTATTCTAAGTGGTTATTCTATTATAGGTAATAAAGAACTTATTACTCTTAACTCTTGGGTTCAGGAATTCCTATATAACCTAAGCGACACAATAAAAGCATTTTTTATTCTTTTATTAACCGATTTATGTATCGGATTCCATTCACCCCATGGTTGGGAACTAATGATTGGCTCTATCTACCAAGATTTTGGATTTTCTCATAACGATCAAATTATATCTGGCCTTGTTTCCACTTTTCCAGTCATTCTAGATACAATTTTGAAATATTTGATCTTCCGTTATTTAAATCGTGTATCCCCATCACTTGTAGTGATTTATCATTCAATGAATGACTGAAAAAAGGTCTATTGATAATAATTGATATTAATTCAATTCGATTTTTTGATACTT